AAAAGAATTTCCAAAAAACTGGCTAACAGACGGTATTCAGATCAAGATCCTATTTCCTTTTCGTCTTAAACCTTGGCATAGATCTAAACTACGAGCGCCCTATAACTATCCAAAGAAAGATCAAAAAAATGATTTTTGTTTTTTAACAATTTTTGGAATGGAGGCTGAAGAACCCTTCGGTTCTCCCAAAAAACAACTTTCATTTTTTGAACCTATTTTTAAAGAATTAAAAAAAAAAATGAAAAAGGTAAAAAAAAAATGTTTTATAACTCTAAGAATTTTAAAAAAGCAAACAAAATTGTTTAGAAATATTTCAAAAGAAACAAAAAAATGGGTCATTAAAAGCATTCGTTTTATAAAAGAAATAATAAAAGAACTCTCAAAAATAAACCCGATTCTATTGTTTGGATTGAGAGAAATTGAATTGAGTGAAACTAAAAACGATTTGATAATTGGTAATCGAATGATTCACGAATCGCCGATTCAAATTAGATCTCAGGATTGGACAAATTATTCATTACCAGAAAAAAAAATGCAAGATCTGACTGATAGAACAAACACAATCATAAATCAAATAGAAAAAATTAAAAAAGACAAGAAAAAGGGATTTTTAACTCCAGATAGACGTTTTAGTTCTAACAAAAGAAGCTATGATGATAAAAGATTGGAATCACAAACAAATATTTGGCAGATATTAAAAAGAAGAAATGTTCGATTAATCCGTAAATCACATTATTTTATAAAATTTTTCATTGAAAAGATATACATAGATATCTTTCTATCTATCATTAATATTCCTAGCATCAATACACAACTTTTTCTTGAATCAACAAAAAAAAGTATTAATAAATATATTAACGATAATGAAGCAAATCGAGAAAGAATTGATAAAACGAATCAAAGTTTAATTCACTTTATTTCGACTATAAAAAAGTCACGTTCTAATAATGCCAATATTAGTAACAAAAATTCAAAAACTTTTTGTGACTTATCTTACTTTTCACAAGCATATGTATTTTACAAATTATCACAAACCTTATACTTATATAAGTTAAAATCTGTATTTCAATATAACAAAGCATCTCCTTTTCTAAAAAATGAAATAATTTTTTTTTTTTTTGTAACACAAGAACTATTTCAGTCCAAATTAAGGCATAAGAATCTTCACAACTCTGTAATGAATCAATGTACAAATTGGTTGAGGAATAATTATCAATATCAATGTGATATATCTCAGATTAAATGGTCTAGATTAGTACCACAAAAATGGAGAAATATATTAAATCAACACTGTACGAGTCAAAATAAATATTTCTGTTATTTATATGAAAAAGATCAATTAATTCACTACGAAAAAAAAAAAAAAATTCAAACATATTCATTACTGAATCAAAGGGATAATTTTAAAAAACAATATAGATATGATCTTTTAGCGTATAAATTTATTAATTATAAAGATAAGAAGGACTCTTCCATTTATGGATCGCCATTACAAGTAAAAAATAACCAAAATACTTTTTATAATTACAACACACATAAACAAAAACCATTTAATATGCTGAAAATTATACCTATCAATAATTATCTAATAGAAGATGATATTAGAGATATGGATAAAAATCCGGATAGAAAATATTTTGATTGGAGAATCATCAATTTTTGTCTTAAAAAGAAGGTCGATATTCAGACCTGGGTCAATATTCATACTGCCAGTAATAAATATACTAAGATTGGAGTTAATAAGTATCAAATAATTGATAAAATCAATAACAATAAGAAGAGTCTTTTTTATCTCACGATTCAACAAGATCACGAAATCCGCGTATCCAATCAAAAAAGCTTTTTTGATTGGATGGGAATGAATGAAGAAATACTAAGTTATCCCATATCAAACCTGGAACTTTGGTTCTTCCCCGAATTTGTGATACTTTATAATATATATAAAATTAAACCTTGGGTTAGACCAATAAAATTATTACTTTTAAAGTATAATGAAAATGCTAGTGAAAACAAAAGCATCAATGTAAATAAAAAAAGAGATCCTTTTATATCAATATCGTCGAATGAAAAAAAATATCTTGAATTAGAAAAGCGAAATCAAGGGGAAAAAGAATCTGCAGGCCAAGCAGATCTTAAGTTGGCTCTTTCAAAACAAGAAAAAGATGCTGAAGAAGATTATACGGGATCGGACATGAAAAAACATAGAAATAAAAGGCAATACAAGATCAATACAAAAGCGGAGTTTGATTTCTTCCTAAAAAGGTATTTTCATTTTCAATTAAGATGGGATGCTTTTTTAAATAAAAAAATAATCAACAACATCAAAGTATATTGTCTCCTGCTTAGACTGATAAATCCAAGAGAAATTACTATATCCTCTATTCAAAGGGGCGAAATGAGTCTGGATATTCTGATGATTCATAAAAATTTAACTCTTACAGAATTGATTAAAAGGGGAATTTTGATTATTGAACCAATCCGTCTATCTATAAAAAATGATGGAAAATTTATTATGTATCAAACCGTCGGTATTTCATTAGTTCATAAAAGTAAACACCAAATTAATCAAGGATACGAAGAAAAAAAACATGTTGATAAGAATTCTGACGAAGTCATTACAAAACATCAAAAGATGACTGGAAATAGAGATAAAAATCATTATGATTTGTTTGTTACGGAAAATATTTTATCGCCTAGAAGTCGTAGAGAATTGAGAATTCAAATTTGTTTCAATTCGAAGAATAGAAATGATATGCATAGAAATGCAACGTTTTATAATGGGAATAGGGTAAACAGTGAAATTTTGTATAAAAGAAAAAAATATAAAAAAAAAATTATTAAATTAAAGTTATTTCTATGGCCCAGTTATCGATTAGAAGATTTGGCTTGTATGAATCGTTATTGGTTTAATAGCAATAATGGCAGTCGTTTCAGTATGGTAAGGATACATATGTATCCGCGATTGAAAATGAATTAAAGGTAAATTTTTCCTATATTTGCCATACCATATCTGGTCTATGACGACAAAGAGATGCACACATGCATTGTCTTACATTCCATTCTGATACATGATACTAATTCAATTACATATCAATTAGATCTATAAATGAATGAACAAAATATTCTTATTTTAAGGTCTAAATTTTTATCTTTTGTAAGTGCAGAAAACAACAATCCTTTATGTATACCCTTTCACATCCAATAAAAAAAATCGAATTTATTTTATTAAATTTATTAAATTTTAGTAAAAAAATTATAAATTAATAACGAAATTAAGATTATTGTATATACCAAATAAAAATAAAGTGCATTATTATTACTGATCAATAAAGATATCTATCAATAAAAATATCTTAAAATAAAAAGAGGGGGGGGGAGAGAAGATTTCAGTTTATGGTAAAAAATTCATTCATCTCGGTTATTTCACAAGAAGAAAACAGAGGATCTGCGGAATTTCAAATAGTTAGTTTCACCAATAGGATACGAAGACTTACTTCACATTTAGAATTACACAAAAAAGACTATTTATCTCAGAGAGGTTTACGTAAAATTTTGGGAAAACGCCAACGACTGCTGTCTTATTTGTCAAAGAAAAATAGAATATGTTATAAAGAATTAATTAATCGGTTGGATATTCGGGAGTCAAAAACTCGTTAATTTGACGAGTCATTTTTAATTATTTGATTTATTATATCTTGAATTTTAATGAACTTTTTTCGTTTTCAGCAATTCATGAAAGAATGAATCGAGGAAAAACCTATGAATATACCGGCTACAAGAAAAGACCTCATGATAGTAAATATGGGCCCTCACCACCCATCAATGCACGGTGTTCTTCGACTCATCATTACTCTAGATGGTGAAGATGTTATTGACTGTGAACCAATATTGGGTTATTTACACCGAGGGATGGAAAAAATTGCGGAAAACCGAACAATTATACAATACTTGCCTTATGTAACACGTTGGGATTATTTAGCTACTATGTTCACAGAAGCAATAACTGTAAATGGACCGGAACAGTTGGGAAATATTCAAGTACCTAAAAGAGCCAGCTATATCAGAATAATTATGTTGGAGTTGAGTCGTATAGCTTCTCATCTGTTATGGCTAGGTCCTTTTATGGCGGATATTGGTGCACAAACCCCCTTTTTCTATATTTTCAGAGAAAGAGAATTAGTATATGATCTATTCGAAGCTGCCACCGGTATGAGAATGATGCATAATTATTTTCGTATCGGAGGAATAGCGGCTGATCTACCTCATGGTTGGATAGATAAATGTTTGGATTTCTGCGATTATTTTTTAACTAGAGTTGCTGAATATCAAAAACTTATTACACGAAATCCTATTTTTTTAGAACGAGTCGAGGGCGTAGGCATTATTGGTAGAGAGGAGGTAATAAATTGGGGTTTATCGGGACCAATGCTGCGAGCTTCCGGAATACAATGGGATCTTCGTAAAGTTGATCATTATGAGTGTTACGACGAATTTGATTGGGAAGTACAGTGGCAAAAAGAGGGAGATTCATTAGCTCGTTATCTAGTCCGAATTGGTGAAATGATAGAATCCATAAAAATTATTCAACAGGCCCTGGAAGGAATTCCAGGGGGGCCTTATGAGAATTTAGAAATACGATACTTTGATAGAGAAAGGAATCCGGAATGGAATGATTTTGAATATCGATTCATTAGTAAAAAGCCTTCCCCTACATTTGAGTTGCCGAAACAAGAACTTTATGTGAGAGTCGAAGCCCCAAAGGGAGAATTGGGAATTTTTCTGATAGGGGATCGGAGCGGTTTTCCTTGGAGATGGAAAATTCGACCGCCGGGTTTTATCAATTTGCAAATTCTGCCTCAGTTAGTTAAAAGAATGAAATTGGCTGATATTATGACAATACTAGGTAGTATAGACATCATTATGGGAGAAGTTGATCGTTGAAATGATAATTGATACACCCGAAGTACAAGATATTGATTCTTTTTCTAGATTAGAATTTTTAAAAGAGGTTTATGGAATTATATGGGTGCTTGTTCCTATTTTGACTCTTGTAGTGGGAATCACAATAGGTGTGTTGGTAATTGTATGGTTAGAAAGAGAAATATCCGCAGGGATACAACAACGTATTGGACCTGAATACGCTGGCCCTTTGGGAGTTCTTCAAGCTTTAGCAGATGGGGCAAAGCTACTTTTCAAAGAAAATCTTCTTCCATCTAGGGGGGATACTCGTTTATTCAGTATCGGGCCATCCATAGCAGTTATATCAATTTTAGTAAGCTATTCAGTAGTTCCTTTTGGCTATCACCTTGTTTTAGCGGATCTCAACATCGGGGTTTTTTTATGGATTGCCATTTCCAGTATTGCTCCAATTGGACTTCTTATGTCAGGATACGGGTCAAATAATAAATATTCCTTTTTAGGTGGTCTACGAGCTGCCGCTCAATCAATTAGTTATGAAATACCATTAACTTTATGTGTCTTATCAATATCTCTACGTGCGATTCGTTGATACATAGACATAAACTTTTCTATATTCCTTTCTTTCAAGTAAATGGAATGAATTAAGTAGATATCTTCATTTTTTTATTCATTATTCGGATTGATGAACTAAATAAAACAGTTATATGAGTGAAAAAAAAACAGCTTATATATAAATATAAATTCGCAGTAAAAAGATTGAATCTCATTTTCTATGTATAAGAATTGGAGAGTTAAGCGGAAATAAATATAAACAGAAGAGACTATTTACCCCAAGATTGGTTGATTAGTCATCCTGACTTGAAGCGGGCTCAAAAAATCAACCGTGATTGAGTTTTCACTATCGTTTGTATGTATTACCATAACGGGGGTTGAGCAAAAACGAGTGGGTGGGTAGAAACACCAAGATATGTAAAGGATTAGTAATAGAGATTATGTAAATTCTCCAAAAGGATATTTTTACATAATATACAAACAAAGAATACTAATTGGGGCTTTAAGTTGGTAGAAATGATCAAGTAGTACTCCCCACGGCACGATTCCAATCCAGAGTATACTCCTATCCACCGGTTAAATAAATAACTATTGGGAACGAAATAATACTTTACTTTATTTTTATTTTGTAAACACTCTTTTTCTCAGAAATAGAAAGAAGAATAGGAACGAAAAAAAAAAGAGAAAGAAATCTAACTCCAATAAAAAAATAAAAAAGATATCTTTTTTATTCTTTCCCATATACATATTAATAGTTAATAGATATATAATTTGTGTCATAATTCATGAATTAATATAGAATAATTTTTCGTAAGTGAAATCGACGGGTTATTGATATTTCTACAAGAAGTATTTTATTGAACAATTAAGTTATTACCCAATAAAAAAAGAATTAAAATTTTTATTGAAATTATTAAAGAAAGGATGAGATCAATTCAGAAGTACTTTTTTTTATTTATTTTTTTTAATTAAAATAATTCAAATTATTATAACAGACAGAATTCTATTGGTCTAATGTGGGACCGTCCGATAGATTTTTTTTACCTTATACATCCTACAAACATATCAAGATAAAATAATACTGACGCGGTCCTTAGATTTATTTCTGGCCTTCAAGGAGCCGTATGAGGTGAAAATCTCATGTACGGTTCTGTAATAGCGATGGTAAGAGTGATGGTATCACCGACTATAATTATCTAACAGTTCAAGTACGATTGATATCGTTGAGGCGCAATCAAAATATGGTTTTTGGGGATGGAATTTGTGGCGTCAGCCTGTAGGGTTTATCATTTTTATCATTTCTTCCCTAGCGGAATGTGAGAGATTACCTTTTGATTTACCAGAAGCCGAAGAAGAATTAGTGGCAGGTTATCAAACTGAATACTCGGGTATAAAATTTGGTTTATTTTATGTTGCTTCCTATCTAAACCTATTAGTTTCCTCATTATTTGTAACAGTTCTTTACTTGGGAGGGTGGAATATCTCTATTCCGGACATGTACATTTCTGAGCTTTTTGAAATAAATAAAACATGTGGAGTTTGTGGAGCAACAATTGGTATCTTTATTACATTAGTTAAAACTTATTTGTTCTTGTTCATTCCTATCACAACAAGATGGACTTTACCGAGGCTAAGAATGGACCAACTATTGAATCTTGGATGGAAATTTCTTTTACCTATTTCTCTCGGTAATCTACTATTAACAACTTCTTCCCAACTCTTTTCGCTGTAAAGGAACATTCTATATTCACAATTTGTCTCAAACAAGAGAAATAAACCAACATAAAATTATTCATATATATTAACGATATGTTCTCTATGGTAACTGGGTTCATGAATTATGGTCAACAAACAGTACGAGCTGCAAGGTACATTGGTCAAAGTTTCATGATTACTTTATCCCACGCAAATCGTTTACCCGTAACTATTCAATACCCTTATGAAAAATTAATCACCGCGGAGCGTTTCCGCGGTCGAATCCATTTTGAATTTGATAAATGTATTGCTTGTGAAGTATGTGTTCGTGTATGTCCTATAGATCTACCCGTTGTTGATTGGAAATTGGAAACTCATATTCGCAAGAAACGGTTGCTTAATTACAGCATTGATTTCGGAGTCTGTATATTTTGTGGTAATTGCGTTGAGTATTGTCCAACAAATTGTTTATCAATGACTGAAGAATATGAACTTTCTACTTATGATCGACACGAATTGAATTATAATCAAATTGCTTTGGGTCGTTTACCAATGTCAGTAATTGACGATTATACAATTCGAACAATTTTAAATTCGCCTCAAAAAAAATAAGGAAATCTCTTGATTAAAGAATAGTTTATAATTACTTTACTAATACTTTTCAGTTTTGATCTAATCTAAAGGAAAGGAAGTAGGGTTTCTTTCGTTTTGTTTGGTCAATAACTACAAATCCCAACTATTGGTTGGTTGGTAAGAATCACGCCTTAATTTGTATTTAAAATCCATTAATCCATTAATTAATATATCTGTAATTTTTTAAAAATATATAGTTTCGAATTAGAACCACTCTTTCAGATAAAGAATAAAATTTGTCCAATAATTGTACTTACATTTATTCAAATCCCTTAGGATTTAATTAGGAATTGCTCAAAAATAATAAAAAAGATTTTTGGTCGGGTCTCAATAAGGTCATGAAAAACATTTTGATTTATTTATCTCTTATTTTACATATAATGGATTTGTCCGGACCAATACATGATTTTCTTTTAGTCTTTCTGGGATCGGTTCTTATACTAGGAGGTATAGGAGTCGTATTATTTACCAACCCCATTTATTCTGCCTTTTCGTTGGGACTGGTTCTTGTTTGTATATCCTTATTCTATATTATATTAAACTCCTATTTTGTAGCTGCTGCACAACTCCTTATTTACGTGGGAGCTATAAATGTTTTAATCGTATTTGCTGTGATGTTCATGAATGGGTCAGAATATTACAAAGATTTGAATCTTTGGACCATTGGGGATGGGGTTACTTTGCCAATTTGTACAAGTATTTTTGTTTTACTGATGATTACTATTACAGATACGTCATGGTACGGGATTATTTGGACTACAAGATCAAACCAGATTATAGAGCAAGATTTGATAAGTAATAGTCAACAAATTGGAATTAATTTATCAACTGATTTTTTTCTTCCATTTGAATTCGTTTCGATAATTCTTTTAGCCGTTTTGATAGGTGCAATTTCTGTGGCGCGCCAGTAATAAATCTATATAATTAGCAACAGCAATCCACATTAAACTCTGTTCTGTTTTATTCCATTTATTTCTCTTCAATTACAGCTTGTTTATGCTTAAAATATAAATTTTTTATTCAAGCCATTTATTCTATTACCAATAAAATATATTCTTTTGTTCCGTACTTTTTTTTTATTCTAGTCAATTGAATCTGTTGAATTGTTGTTCAGTTCATATTGAAATGAATCGAAATTGATAAGGAGTTGTTCAATGATGCTCGAACATGTACTTGTTTTGAGTGCCTACTTATTTTCTATCGGTATCTATGGATTGATCACGAGCCGAAATATGGTTAGAGCCCTTATGTGTCTTGAACTTATACTGAATGCGGTTAATATAAATTTCGTAACATTTTCTGATTTTTTTGATAATCGCCAATTAAAAGGAAATATTTTCTCAATTTTTGTTATAGCTATAGCAGCCGCTGAAGCAGCTATTGGCCCGGCTATTGTTTCGTCAATTTATCGTAACAGAAAATCAACTCGTATCAATCAATCAAATTTATTGAATAAGTAGTATTAATCATATAAAGTATAATATTCATAAATTCTAATTACTATGACCATACATATATATTACGTATAATACGTGTTTTCTAAAAAGTAGGAAATCAAAGTATCTTGGCTCTATTGTATGGGTCAATACAGAAGTGAGTTGATTAGAAAAATTCTGATAAATTATTGATTCATCTAGTGTATAAATATATGATTCATTTACAAGTTTACTAGATCGAAAATTTCGGACATTCAAAAATTTATAGCTCCAATGTCACATTCAGTAAAGATTTATGATACGTGTATAGGGTGTACTCAATGTGTGCGAGCCTGCCCAACGGATGTATTAGAAATGATACCTTGGGACGGATGTAAAGCTAAGCAAATCGCTTCTGCTCCAAGAACGGAGGACTGTGTCGGTTGTAAGAGATGTGAATCCGCCTGTCCCACGGATTTCTTGAGTGTTCGAGTGTATTTATGGTATGAAACAACTCGAAGTATGGGTCTAGCTTATTAATACGTTCCAGAAAACCCGACTGGAATACATTTTTTTTTTACCTTTACCGACAAAAACCCGCGCTAAAAAAATTTTTATTTTTAGCACGGGTTTTTCTGGTCCAAGTTTATCTTGTTTTTACCATGAATTCTTTTCCTTGGTTAACGCTAGTTGTAGTTTTTCCAATATTCGCGGGTTCCTTAATTTTCTTTCTCCCTCATCGAGGGAATAAGGTAATTCGGTGGTATACTCTCTGTATATGTATAGTGGAACTCCTTCTAACAACCTATGCATTCTGTTATCGTTTCCAATTGGATGATCCATTAATGCAACTGACAGAGGATTATAAATGGATCTATTTTTTTGATTTTTACTGGAGGTTGGGAATAGATGGAATTTCTATAGGACCCATTTTACTGACAGGATTTATCACAACCTTAGCTACTTTAGCAGCTTGGCCGGTTACTCGGGATTCCCGGCTATTTAATTTCCTGATGTTAGCAATGTATAGCGGTCAAATAGGACCATTTTCGTCTCGCGACCTTTTACTTTTTTTCATCATGTGGGAGTTAGAATTAATTCCAGTTTATCTACTTCTATCCATGTGGGGGGGAAAGAAACGTTTGTATTCAGCTACAAAATTTATTTTGTACACTGCAGGAGGTTCCGTTTTTTTATTAATAGGAATTCTGGGTATTGGTTTATATGGTTCCAATGAACCAACATTAAATTTTGAAACATCAGCGAATCAATCGTATCCTGTAGCACTGGAAATAATATTCTATATTGGATTTCTTATTGCTTTTGCTGTCAAATCACCGATCATACCCTTACATACATGGTTACCAGACACCCATGGAGAGGCACATTACAGTACTTGTATGCTTTTAGCCGGAATCTTATTAAAAATGGGAGCATATGGATTGGTTCGGATCAATATGGAATTATTACCCCACGCCCATTCTGTATTTTCTCCCTGGTTGATGATAGTAGGCACAATTCAAATAATCTATGCAGCTTCAACATCTCTTGGTCAGTGTAATTTAAAAAAAAGAATAGCCTATTCCTCTGTATCTCATATGGGTTTCATAATTATAGGAATTGGTTCTATAAGCGATACAGGACTGAACGGAGCCATTTTACAAATAATCTCTCACGGATTTATTGGCGCTGCTCTTTTTTTCTTGGCCGGAACGAGTTATGATAGAATACGTCTTGTTTATCTCGACGAAATGGGCGGAATGGCTATCGCAATTCCAAAAATATTCACGACTTTCAGTATCGTATCAATGGCTTCTCTTGCATTACCGGGCATGAGCGGTTTTGTTGCCGAATTGATAGTTTTTTTTGGAATACTTACTAGCCAAAAATTTCTTTTAATGACAAAAATATTAATTACTTTTGTAATGGCAATTGGAATGATATTAACTCCTATTTATTCATTATCTATGTTACGCCAGATGTTCTATGGATACAAGCTTTTTAATGCCCAAAAATTTTATTTTTTTGATTCTGGACCGCGAGAATTATTTGTTTCGATCTCTATTCTTTTACCTATAATAGGTATTGGTGTTTATCCCGATTTAATTTTCTCATTATCAGTTGACAAGGTTGAAGCTATTATATCCAATTATTTTTATAGATAGTTTTCGTGAGTAAACTAAAAAATGAAACTGAAATCCCATGATTTTTAAAATAGTTCATTGTACAATAAAAAAAGAAGTCTTTTTTATTCTCTTATTCTCTTAAGTTAAATAAAAAAAATTGGAATTATATTATAACCAGATATATTTGGCTTTTGTCAGAACCATTTGAATCATTCCATTTTGATTACTTGATTCAAATGGTTCTTGATGGTTTACATGAAGTTTTCTTATATATACACGTATGCCGTCCTATGTTTCTATTCGTCAAGTGAATTCAATTCAATTAGATGTTAATGTAAATGAACCATAACTATGCAACCCTATTCCTAATAGATTAACCCCAAAATAGCATATCCAAATTATAAGAAAGCCCATTGAGGCCACAATTGCAGAATTGACACTTTCAAAAATTTTATTTGTTCTAATATGTAAATAAATAGCGAATACGGTCCAAGTAATAAATGCCCAAGTCTCCTTTGGATCCCAATTCCAATATGATCCCCATGCTTCATTAGCCCACACCGCTCCCGAAAGAATACCTATGGTTAAAAGAACGAACCCCAGACTAATAATACGATAACTCCAACGATCCAATTGTTGAATCAATTGATACCTGTAATAATTTTGAGACAAACTAAAATAAGTGTTTCGTAAGACATTGTTTCTTTCGTTCACGTATTGAATCTCACCAAAGTAAAACGACTCAGTTACTAAATTATTGCTTTTACTCAACAATTTTCTAAACGTAATAACTAGAAGAGCGAGTGATAATAATGATCCACACAAAAGAGCTGCATAGCTCAATACCATCATACTTACGTGCATCATTAACCAATGGGATTGTAGAGCGGGTACTAATATTGTAGATTGATGCATTTCAGTTAAAAGACCTGAAGTAGCAAAACCTTGAGTAAAAATAGCACTTGGCGCGGTTATTGCGCTAAAATGGTTTTTGTGTTTTTTAAAATACGGAATCATATGAATAATGGAAAAACTCCACGAAAGAAAAATTAATGATTCATATAAATCGCTTAATGGTAAATGCCCAAAATACATCCAACGAGTAACCAATAATCCTGTTATGGAGAAAAAGGCAGCTATTATACCCTTTTCTGACGAATCCTCTAGTCCTACGATCTCATCGACTACTAAAGTTATCAAATGAATTGTAATTACAATTGAAACGATCGAAAAGGATATATGAGTTAATATACGCTCTAAAGTTGAAAATATCATAAAAATTATTAAAGAAGGGGCCCCTCAATTATCAATTATAGGAAGTGAAATGGGAATTCATTATAGGACTTACTCTTTTAGAAGATGCCATGCCGCTACTCGGACTCGAACCGAGATGCTCTAGCACTGCTTCCTAAGAGCAGCGTGTCTACCGATTTCACCATAGCGGCTTATTCGAAATAATAATAACCTATTTTTATTCAATCGTCGAGATTGAAGGAGTTAATTCAATGCAATATTTTTTTAGGAAACCTTTTAAATTGATGAATAAAAACTTGTTTAAAATTAGTGATTTAAACGTTTTAATTAATAATATTTATTATTCTTATTATCTTTTTACTTATTTTTTTAGGATGTCAATTTTATTTAACTGAACTAATAATGTGTTTTTTCGTAGGTTATTCTTTTATGCTCTCCTAAAACGTAACGGTTGTAACTAAATAATTTTTATTGCAATCCATGGATAGAACTAAAAACAATGTTCTGTCTCTTTTGCATTTTTTTATGATTCCTTTCTTTTAGCATTTTTTTTTTATTAATCTAAAATATAAAATATAAAATGCATTTTTTCGATGAAGAAAAAATATAAAACATTTTATATAATATATAACACAATTTCAGCGATACACTTAAGAGATTTATGCAAATATTTGCATAGTTAGTTTTCTATTAAGTTAGGTTTTTTTGTTGTGGAGAGATTTTTTGTTAAGATTTAGCAAACCTATTTAGTTAGCTATTAAGACGAGCGTAGTGATCATACAAAAAGAATTTCGATAGAAATCAAAATTGTACCGTACTTCAAAAAAAACTGTATAAATTTTAAAATTCAATATATAATCTAATATAATCTATAATAATATATCGTATCTTGATCGATCTTCCAATCGAAACATAGGATCTAAAATAAATCACTCAGAATGGGTACATTCGTTATATAACTACCTAAACTAAAAATAAAAATGCAAACAAAGGGGGCTTTTATCAATTTAATTGGGTTCAAGGAGTTTATATAGTCATAATAATTTATAAAAATTGTAGTTTAGAAGATTATAAAACGCATTTTATTTTAAACTTAACCAATTAATTTAGTTTCAACGACCTCTTCTTTGTAATAAATAATATATAAAATATAACTAAAAAAGAAATTTATTTTTATTATTCAGTCAGTCGATGGGGAAAGTGAGAATCCCCATCCTGAAAATGCTAAAACATGCTAAAACGAAAGGTAAAATATTGTGCGTGCGTCTATCCCCTTTTCAAACAAAAAGTACCTGTCGCTTTTAGAATTCCGTAGACAGCGGAATTCTTGTCGATATCAGAAACGAAAGAAAAAAGACGCCTTCAAATTCAAATTAAAAGTAAAAAATATTCAATTTAATATTAAATTGAATATTTGTTTAAATTAAAACATTATGAAACGCATTCTTTTTTATTTATTTTATTTTTTTATGATTTCTATTTCTTATATTGTAATTTATATATATAAATTACAATATTAATATATATATATTATTTTATTTACAATTTTATTTACATTATTTTTTATTATTTTATTATAAATTAAAATAATTTTTTTTAGTTTACTATTATGTTACTATTATGATGTTAATATTAATTATAATTTTTATAACTTATAAATATAACTAAATTAGAAATAAAATTATATTACCTTTTTCATTTTCTAATGAGACCTTTTCGTATTATTTATTGTATTGTTTGATTATTTATTTGTTACACAAAAAAAACTTTTTGAACTCCCGGTAGAAAGAGATTTTGCTAACGAAAAAGCTTTTAATGCTGCCCAATACCCTTTACTTTTCCAAATATTTTTACGAATTTTTTTTTTTGAAATAGAGGTGCGTTTTTTTGGAACTGCCATTAAAAAATTATAATAAGTTCTTCGGTTGGATGTGAAAGACATCTATTATTATTATTCAAAATCAATTGTTCTTTACTATTATCTACCCATTTATTCTCTAAATAATACTCCCTTCATAAAAAGGGGGGATGTGTAAAAATCGCATAAAATATTACTAAGAATAATAAGATACACTATACCAACTAGAATAGATTGAAGTTGATAAAAAAATACAATACAAACAAAAAAGAATGTGCGTTTCGTTTTATTTCTATTACGGAAAGGCTTAATAATCCAACCCATCTCGCTTAATAAAAAAAACCTAAAACCTTTAATAATTTTTTTTATTATATTAATGATTAAAATTGTTCAAAATCTAAGAAAAAGTACACCCAATTTAAATCCTAAAATTCGAATGAGACTATAATCTGAATCTGTTAAAGGATACAACATACATAATACATAATTTTAATACAAAATTTTATCTTTTATATATATATTTTATTTTATATTTTTATAAAGGCATTTTATTTGCCCTTTTTTTTATTTTACGTAAAATAAAGTGTTGGATACCATAGCATTTCCTACAAATAACTTTTATTGTAATTGGTTAATGATTCTGAACAATCACATTACATAAAAAAATTTTTATGGGTCAAGTTACGGGCTTTATGATTCATATTAAATACTGTTTTTGGTGTAATTTTTTATCTTTGCTCTTATAGATATAAAAAATTAAAATTATTGCAGTACGTAAGCAAATTTTAATTTTTTATATTTTCATAAAATTTTACTTAAAGCTGTTAATATTGAATTGTTCATATCATTTGACCAATTATAACCTCTTGATTTTAAATATTTGAAGTAGTTTGGAAAGATTCAAAATAATTAAGGCTAGAAAATTCTATTTAAGTTTTATTTTATATTAACTGACCCCTTTCAAAATAAATAAGAACCGATGAATCAGAAACAATTAATTAAGATAATTTTTTTTATGGAATATACATATCACTATTCATGGATTATACCCTTCATTCCACTTCCAGTCCCTATGTTAATTGGAGCAGGACTTCTACTTTTTCCAACGGCAACAAAAAATCTTCGACGTATATGGGCTTTTCCTAGTGTTTTATTGTTAAGTATAGTTATGGTTTTTTCAACTCTTTTTTTTATTCAGCAAATAAATAATAATTCTGTCTATCAATATGTATGGTCTTGGACCATCAATAATGATTTTTCTTTAGAGTTTGGCTGCTTGGTTGATCCACTTACTTCTATTATGTTAATATTAATCACTACTGTTGGAATTATGGTTCTTATTTATAGTGACAATTATATGTCTCATGATCAGGGATATTTGAGATTTTTTGCTTATATGAGTTTTTCCAATACCTCAATGTTGGGATTAGTTACTAGTTTGAATTTGATCCAAATTTATATTTTTTGGGAATTGGTTGGAATGTGTTCTTATCTATTAATAGGTTTTTGGTTCACACGACCTAGCGCGGCAAATGCTTGTCAAAAAGCGTTTGTAACTAATCGTGTCGGGGATTTTGGTTTATTATTAGGAATTTTGGGTTTTTATTGGATAACTGGTAGTTTTGAATTTCGGGATTTGTTTGAAATATTCAATAACTTAGTTTATAATAATGACGTTAATTTTTTATTTGTTACTTTATGTGCCTTCCTACTATTTGTCGGCGCAGTTGCTAAATCTGCCCAATTTCCCCTTCATGTATGGTTGCCTGATGCCATGGAAGGGCCTACCCCCATTTCGGCTCTTATACATGCCGCTACCATGGTAGCGGCAGGAATTTTTCTTGTAGCACGGCTTCTTCCTCTTTTCATAGTTATACCTTACATTATAAATCTAATAGCCTTGATAGGTATAATAACATTACTTTTAGGAGCTACTTTAGCTCTGGCTCAAAAAGATATTAAGAAAAGCTTAGCTTATTCTACAATGTCTCAATTGGGTTATATGATGTTAGCTCTAGGTATGGGGTCTTATCGAGCTGCTTTATTTCATTTGATTACTCATGCTTATTCGAAAGCATTGTTGTTCTTAGGATCTGGGTCAATTATTCATTCGATGGAAGTTATTGTTGGATATTCTCCAGATAAAAGTCAGAATATGGTTCTTATGGGCGGTTTAAGAAAACATGTACCAATTACAAAAACGGCTTTTTTATTAGGTACACTTTCTCTTTGTGGTATTCCCCCCCTTGCTTGTTTTTGGTCCAAAGATGAAATTCTTAATGATAGTTGGTTGTATTCAACCATTTTTGCAATAATAGCTTGTTCCACAGCAGGATTAACTGCATTTTATATGTTTCGTATCTATTTACTTACTTTTGAAGGACATTTAAATGTTTATTTTCAAACTTATAGTGGCAAAAAAAATAGCTCATTCTACTCAATGTCTCTATGGGGTAAAGATAAAGAAGGACAAAAAATAAAAAAAAAAAAATTCTGTTTAAATGAAAAAACTCATTTTTTAAACACGTATAAAATTGATAGTAATGAAAATGTAAGAAACATGGTGCAGCCTTTTATTAGTATTGCTCGTTTTGGCACTAAAAAAACTTTTTCATATCCCCATGAGTCGGACAATACTATCTTATTTCCGATGCTTGTATTAGTTTTATTTACGTTGTTCGTTGGAGTCGTAGGAATTCCTTTTTTCAATCAGGAAAGAATTTGTTTGGATATACTATCCAAATTGTTAAATTCGTCTATAAACCTTTTACATGAAAGTAGAAATCATTCTTTGGGTTGGTATGAATTCATTACAAATGCAATTTTTTCGGTTAGTATAGCTTATTTCGGAATCTTTATATCGTCTTTTTTATATAGGCCTGTTTATTCATCTCTACAAAACTTGTATTTCTTTAATGCATTTGTTAAAAGTGTTCCTAATAAAATGAAATTTTTGGGGGGTAAAATAATAAATGTGATATATGATTGGTCGTATAATCGTGGTTACATAGATGCTTTTTATGTAATATCCTTAACTAAAGGTATAA